TAACTCTTTAAAAAAATTTTGAAGTCCGGCCGCGAGGTCTGACTATTAAGTATGAATCATAGTTCTAATAGTAATCTATTTCATATATTCCGTGCTCCAGATACTAAAATGAATATCCGACGAAGTAAAACCATCTCTATCAAGATGACAGATCTATTCTCTGTACTAGCCATAGGATCAATTATACCAAGTCACACACTCATATTCCGGAAATACAGAAAAAAAGAAATTCCACGGTCGAACTACCAAAATAGAATGGGATAAAAATCAGAAAACTAAATGCAATGTTTCACTTTGTATTGAAAAAGCTAGTTAATGGTTCTTGTAAATCTAATTCATTGAAATTCCATCCAGTAAAATGGACGAATTATAAATCTCCAAAATAATAGATAGAAATACTGCAAATAGAGCCATTGCGAGACCCATCAAAGGAGTAGTTCCCCAACCAGGAGCTACCTTACCATATTCCGAATTCAATGGTTTCAATAAACCCCCGGCCCTAGTTTGTTTTGGGCGGCCAGATCTAGAACTACCCTCAACGGTTTGTGTAGCCATAATATTTTATATTCATTAAGATCTGTTGACTTTGTATACCATTCCGTTGTAAATAAATGATCTTATCATAGATCCATTGTGGTCTTAAAACTACATAATGTCTTAAAACTATATAATAATGGAAACAGCAACCCTAGTTGCCATCTTTTTATCTGGTTTACTTGTAAGTTTTACTGGGTACGCCTTATATACTGCGTTTGGGCAACCCTCTCAACAACTAAGAGATCCGTTCGAGGAACACGGGGACTAGTCGAAGTAACGATCCTCCCAATAATGGGAGGATCGTTACTTTCAATTGAGATAATGAAAAATCATTTCCCCCTTTTACTTTTTGGTTGGAACTTTAGGCGGTTCGCGAAAAAAGATAGCGAAAAAAATTATTCCTAGAGTTGAGACTAAAAGGAATGTATAAACCAATGCTTCCATAGATTCGATCGTGGTTTACAATTATAGCTTCCATATCTGTTTAGTTTGGACCGTCTCCCGGATAAAGAAAGACCAAAAATCAAAGAAAGGGCAGCGCGTCAAATGGCAAATCAAGATTTATCCGGTACCCCAACTTTATAGTCAGTCAACTAAAATAAAAACTAAAAGTAACAAAGCAATATGTATCAAACTGCCTGTCTTCTTGTAGTTGGATCTCCAAGTTTTTGGAATGCCCCAAATTCCACTTGAGCATCTAAATCCGGATCAATACCAGCAAAAACATCTCTAAACAAGGTTCTAGCACCATGCCAAATATGTCCGAAGAAGAAGAGCAAAGCAAATGAAGCATGCCCAAAGGTAAACCAACCCCTTGGACTGCTACGAAAAACACCATCAGATTTCAAAGTGGCACGGTCTAATTCAAAAATTTCACCCAATTGAGCGCGTCTAGCATATTTTTTCACAGTAGCAGGGTCGCTATAACTGACTCCATTCAGTTCGCCACCATAGAACTCAACAGTTACACCTACTTGTTCGACACTATATTTTGATTCTGCCCTTCTAAAAGGAACATCGGCCCTAACAATTCCGTCCCCATCGACCAAAACAACTGGAAATGTTTCAAAAAACGTCGGCATACGACGTACAAAAAGTTCATGCCCCTCTTTATCTCTAAAGATAGGATGTCCTAACCACCCAACAGCTATTCCATCCCCGCTGTCCATTGAGCCCGCTCTGAATAATCCCCCTTTTGCCGGATTATTGCCGATGTAATCATAAAAAGCCAGTTTTTCAGGAATTTTCGACCAAGCTTCGGATAAACTTTGATTTTCGGCTAAGCCAGCACCAATTCTTCTATATATTTCTTGTTGGAAGTATCCTTGATCCCATTGATAGCGCGTGGGACCAAACAATTCAATCGGGGTAGTTGCTGAACCATACCACATAGTTCCAGCAACTACAAAAGCTGCAAAAAAGACAGCAGCAATACTACTGGAAAGGACGGTTTCAATATTTCCCATACGTAATCCTTTGTATAGGCGTTGGGGTGGACGAACACTAAGATGAAATAGACCTGCCAATATGCCTAAAGTCCCTGCTGCAATATGATGAGAAGCTATTCCTCCCGGAACAAAAGGATCAAAACCCTCCACACCCCATGCTGGATTTACGGCCTGTACCCTTCCGGTTAGTCCATAAGGATCGGACACCCATATTCCAGGACCATACAATCCTGTTACATGAAATGCACCAAAACCAAAGCAAGCCACCCCTGAGAGAAATAAATGAATTCCAAAAATCTTAGGCAAATCCAAAGAGGGTTTTCCTGTACGTTCATCAGTAAATATTGCTAGATCCCAATACACCCAATGCCAGATAGCTGCCAAAAAACATAAGCCAGAAAACACAATATGTGCCCCGGCCACACCTTCGTAACTCCAAATACCCGGATTGCTTACAGTCCCCCCTGTGATACTCCAACCACCCCACGAATTCGTTATTCCTAAACGAGTCATGAAGGGTATAACGAACATACCCTGTCTCCACATTGGATCAAGAACAGGATCAGAGGGATCAAAAACGGCTAATTCGTATAGAGCCATCGAACCGGCCCAACCAGCAACCAGAGCTGTATGCATTATATGGACAGAAATCAAACGACCGGGATCATTCAATACGACGGTATGAACACGATACCAAGGCAAACCCATGAAAATACCCCTTTATCAACGAAAAATAGACACAATGTAACTTTATTGCATTGGAAAAAGCTATGCTCTGGACCCCCTTTTTTAGGGTCTCGGGGAAAGGATTAATATTTGTTTGATGCTTTTACTAATAATTACTTTTAGTAATAAGGAAACTATTTTGTTCGTAGGAACAAAAAGAAGCAGATCTATTCTATACCCGATAAGTAACAATACGCAATGGTAAGGGGGTTGATACCATTTTATATAAGTGAATGTATTTGTTCATCATTCAAAGGACTCATTTGTAAGAATTTTCCTTTATTCATTTTGTTTTCTTTTTTTTATGAACTTAGTCAATCTATGGATAAAATAGGATAATAAAATCAATAGTATTAGGCCACTAAACCCATTGTTACGCTTTCACATCAAAGTGAGATATAGTACTTAATTTTTCTTTTATTTAATGCCTATTGGTGTTCCAAGAGTACCCTTTCGAAGTCCTGGAGAGGAGGATGCAGTGTGGATTGACGTATAGTGCGACTTGTCAGATATATTGGGCATACGGTATTTCCCCGTTCTCTTCCCCGATAGAGATATCCCTCTTTCGCCCGAAAAAGATTAATTCAATTATCAAAAATTTGGAGCGTGAAGTGCAATTAGGTCTATTTTTTAGGGAGGGTATACAGATTAATATTATCAATTAGAATAATTTATGGTTGGCTTGGTTAGACCAATCAAATGAAGTATCAGGCTCCGTTTAGAAAAAAACCAACTGGTAATAAATTTAAATCTATTTATGATTCCAACTTAATATCATATTTATATCATATTTTAGTTATTTCGATTTATTTAGATATTTAGAAATAAAAAGCAATCTCAAACTGTTATTCAATCGAATAATATGATGAATGCGTTGAATATTTGTGGGAAGACATGAAATAAATTGAGAAAAAAAAAAAAAAAAAAATAGATAAGTCGTAGCAAAAGGACGTGGTATTGGGGCATTTGTCCTATATGTACAAATCCAAATCGGGCGGATCTTTACTCGGAGTAGAGCATAAACCTAAAAAAAATTGAAGAAGCCCAGTCAGGAACAAGAAAATTACATCGCGATTTAGATTGTATCTCGATGAAACAATACATCAATGAAAAGTTAGTCAGATAAGCTTAGCAATTTTTTTAAATAAACAAAACAGGCCAAAACTCATCTTTCTTAAAAAATGAAAGAAAAGTTATGGTATAAGTTAAAAAACCTGTTATGAAAAAAAAAGCTAGAATCTACACATTGATTCCTTTTTTTCATTATTTTTGTTGAACCGTATGCATCAAAAGGTGCATGTACGGTTTCTGAGGGATACCATTTTATCCCAACCAACCGACTTTATCGAGAAAGATTGCTTTTTTTAGGCCAAGGGGTTGATAACGAGATCTCGAATCAACTTATTGGTCTTATGGTATATCTCAGCATAGAGGATGAGACCAAAGATTTGTATTTGTTTATAAACTCTCCTGGCGGGTGGGTAATACCCGGAGTAGCTATTTATGATACTATGCAATTTGTGCGACCAGATATACAGACAGTATGCATGGGATTAGCCGCTTCGATGGGATCTTTTATTCTTGTCGGAGGGGAAATTACTAAACGTCTAGCATTCCCTCACGCTCGGCGCCAATGAGTTTTTTATTTGATTTGAGAGAAAAAAGACAACTATGCCTTCGCTCTATAATGAAATATGAATAGTAAGTAATAATAGCATGGCACTTCGAATTCGATATGAGAAATGTTTTTTAAACCCTTAGATTACGTATCGAAAGAGTAGTATGAGATAAAAAGGCATTTTCAATTTTAGTTAATCTATCGGGAGGCCTATTTCAGCGTCACAAACTTTTTTGTTTTCACACCAAGGGGTTAACAATATTTAGGTTATAAAAAAATACGAAAATAAATCCTGTTTTTTTATTTGAAAAAAAAAAAAAAGAAACTTTGGGATTGCTAAATAACAGACGAAATAAATATATAAAGCAACGGAACCATCATAGTATTTTTATAGGATTTTTGAACTACTACAAAAAGAAGGGTGGTTATTGGATCATTTACCAACCTGAGTCTGATAGACCCTATCATTTATTTTATATTTCTTCGATGTAAGTAAGGTAAAAAAAGGTGAATTCCATTATAGAGCCGTATGCAATGCGCAAAAGATGCCTGTACGGTTGTTCAATTATATCTTTTTTGATTTTGATTATTCTTTATCTACTCACCCTTCACTTTCATCATGAGAGATAGAAGAAACATTTTTTATGTTATATCATATATTATATCATCAGGGTAATGATCCATCAACCTGCCAGTTCTTTTTATGAGGCACAGACGGGAGAATTTGTCCTGGAAGCGGAAGAGCTGCTGAAGCTGCGCGAAACCATCACAAGGGTTTATGCACAAAGGACAGGCAAACCCTTATGGGTTGTATCCGAAGACATGGAAAGGGATGTTTTTATGTCAGCAACAGAAGCCCAAGCTCATGGAATTGTTGATCTTGTAGCGACTGAATAAAAAAGAAAAAGAACAAGGATTTCATATCAATTCGTGATTTAGTATTTTATCTTCTTACCGGATTTATTATTCTATTTATAAATTTCTTAATATAGAAATTAAAAATATAGAAAAAAAAAAAAGAATTCCTAAGTATCCGGTTAAGATCGATCTAAACCAGCCCATTATCTATATGATTCAACATGCCAACTATTAAACAACTTATTAGAAATACAAGACAGCCAATCAGAAATGTCACGAAATCCCCCGCTCTTGGAGGATGTCCTCAGCGACGAGGAACATGTACTAGGGTGTATGTGCGACTCGTTTAGATCGTGGACTAGGAGAAAACACTTAATCCAATATCACCGATCCGTACCAGTGAGTAGGATAGAATGGACGAACTCCATTGAATATTCAATAGCTAAAAAAAAAAAGATCTATCCTTCGATTGGGTATCAAATGTATGGTTCCCGTTGGTGCAAATCCAATCACCTCAATTTAAGATAAGATGAGAAAGGATTCCCCATTAATAGCAAATGGTATTCATTAAGCAGGGGAAATTTTATTTTGTCAAAATTTTAGGCCTTATTCTTGCAAGAACGGACTAACAGGGTCAGCTACTCAGCAAATCTTCATAATTAAATACCGTTACTGTATAAATAGATCTCGTTGTGAAAGACCTAGTACTAGATTATTTTGGGTAGAGCCAAAGAGTGTGAACTGTACAAGTTAACAACATTGATTAAATGAAGGAAGGGCTCCGGTGTATAGAGAGGACCTCACCGTTTAAGAAATAACCATAGAAACGACGGAACCCACTAGAATCCATTTTTTTATTTACTATGTTTTTGATACTTAGTATCAATACAATTTTTATTTCTAGGCGAAATGCCTAAAAATGAATCGTGGTCGGGAAGGTTAGAGTAGCAAAAGCCATTGGAATTTTTATTTTATACATTGGAAGAATCCGTTTTGTTATTAATAGACTAGGACACGGGAAGGGAATAACTAAAAGAAAGGAAATCAATTAGTTATTCATCAAAGTTTCATTTATTCAATGACCAGAATTAAACGAGGGTATATAGCTCGAAGACGTAGAACAAAAATTCGTTTATTTGCATCAACTTTTCGAGGGGCTCATTCAAGACTTACTAGGACTATTACTCAACAGAAAATAAGAGCTTTGGTTTCGGCTCATCGGGATAGGAGTAGACAAAAGAGAGATTTTCGTCGTTTGTGGATCACTCGTATAAATGCAGTAATTCGAGATAATAAAGCATACTTTAGTTATAGTAAATTAATACACAATCTGTACAAGAAACAGTTGCTTCTTAATCGTAAAATACTTGCACAAATAGCTATATTAAATAAGAGTTGTCTTTATATGATTTCCAATGACATCATAAAGTAAAATAAAGAGAGTGAAAGAAATCCGTTGGAATGTTTTAAATGGAGTTCCCTGTAGAATGAACTCTGGGAAGGTAGAGTAGAAATTAGTATGATAAAATATGAAAACGTCATCAAAATGAAAATGAAGAAACACGTTCAATAAAAAATATTTCTTATTTTTACCCAATTTTTTTTTTTAAAACGACACGACAATCAAATCTTTATTTCCTATTTTTTGAAAAAAAAAAGCGTCAATCCGCATTTGAGTTTGGATTGGAATTTTTTTGATTCAATTCAAGAGTCAGCCTATTTTTTTCTGGTTCTAAGACCTGGAGTTCGAGCGGTTGACTCGCTTCTTTCAAATTGTTTCTCATTATTAAGAAAAGGTAACGGAGATAAAATACGAGCTTGTTTTATAGCAATAGTAATTAATCGTTGTTGTTTTAAGGTCAATCGATTCACCCGTCTAGATAATATTTTTCCTTGTTCGCTAATAAATCGACTAATTAAACTCATGTTTCTATAATCAATTCGATCCCCCGATTGGATCGGAGGCAAACGCCTACGAAAAGATCGCTTGGATTTAAGAAAGATTCGCTTGGATTTATCCATGGTTTGTTTATTCCTTATCCTATCCTATTTCTTAATTCTCCATCACGGTTGATCTGATCGAAATAGGATTTGGTTTGTTTATATTTAAATTAATATATATTAGATATATCTAATATGTCATTTTTAATCTTCCTTAGAACAGAAGACTGACACACGAGTGACTGGTTAAATCTATTTCTTTATCTCCCCGTGAATCGTATGTTTATAACAACAGGGACAGAATTTTTTCAATTCCAATCGACTAGGCGTATTATGTCGATTCTTTTGAGTAATATACCTGGAAATGCCCGTTGATTCCTTATTAAGACGATTTCGAACACAACTGGTACATTCCAAAATCACCGTTACTCGGACATCTTTACCCTTGGCCATGAGCCTCCTTTAGTTTTTGATTCATTCAATTCTTTAAATTTCCGATCCGAAATGAGGAAGAAGAAAGGAACAAAAAAACAGGTAACTCGAAATCTAATTATAAAAGAAAGATTTCGTTGCAATAAATCAATATATTAATAAGTAATATAATGATTTCTAACTAGATTACTAGATTTAGAATTTTTAATTACCGAACAACATTTCATTTTTATTTAAGTATCTTGTATGATATTGTTGCCCCAACCATTGCATTTCACTCTATTTTTTTTATTAATTTTATTTTTAATTTGAGCTCGGCCCGAGTTACTAGTTTCACCAAGGGGAATCCTTTTTGTTTTTCTAACGTATATTCGAAAAAAAGAAGGGAAGGGATTAGTTACAGATATTTGATTCTATCTCTAATCCTCTTCCCCCCCTACTATATCAATAACTAGAATTAAAAAAAGGGGAATATCAACGCATCCGGAAAAAAACGATTGATCTCTATCAATAAACCTGCTAAAGATCCGAACCATAGAGTACTTACTACCGGTGCCACGGAGAGATATGTTTTTAGATCTCGCATTTTAAATTCTTCTCCTTCTTTATTATTTCTAATACATAATGTTAATACATATATAACCAGATGTGTATATGTACTTAATGACTGACCGCTTTTATTTGTACGCGGAATCCCTAATTCAAGTTGAAATGTACAATTTGAAATGTACAAAATAGATCGTATTTTTCTTAATCTTAAAAGAAACAAATATGCCCCTTTAGGCCAGAAATTCTCGAAAAATAGTCATTTTTTTTTATAGGGTCTCATATTTATTTCCTACTTTAAAATATAATAATATAAGAGAAATAATATATAATAGAAGTCCGTTACTATTTTGAATATAAATTATGTTATATGAGACCAAAAAGAAGAAATGACAAGATATTTGTGTATATCAATGGAAGAAATAAAAATATGGAAAACAAAAAAGGGATTCTCTACAATGACACTGTAGACCAATTGAAAGGGATGTAGCGCAGCTTGGTAGCGCGTTTGTTTTGGGTACAAAATGTCACGGGTTCGAATCCTGTCATCCCTACCTATTACTTATTTTCTGAACAGTAACGGGGGAGATCGATTAAAAGAAAATTGGATATACATAAAAAATCTTTAATTTTCTGATAGTATATATCCAAAATGTATTGGGGTTACAAAATATTCTTTGTGATAATAAAGCGCTCTTAGTTCAGTTCGGTAGAACGTGGGTCTCCAAAACCCGATGTCGTAGGTTCAAATCCTACAGAGCGTGATTCTGTGTTCTTGTTAGTCGCGCTAGATCAAAATTACCGCCGAAAAAATTAAACCGATCTAATTTTGACCTCCCGCGAATTAAAGAAAGTAGGAGGTCAATCAAAAAAGGGATGTTAATTAATCAAAGTTCCAACTGATCACCACGTCTGTATTGTAAATATGCAGTTACAAATAATCCAGCCAAAGTAATAGGAATTAGACCCAAGACAATTCCAAATAGAAAAACTTCAATCATTTCAATTTGTTTGAGAGGGGAGGGGAGAGGTAATATTTATGCTTAAATAGTAATACGTATTAACTCTAAATCTCAATAACCAAAAATTGGAAATTGATACGGTAAGGAACTATAGAATATATGAATTATCACAGAACTATTTTATATGAATTGTTCATTTAATTAATTTCAAATAAGTCGTATCTTGCTCAGGCCGATAAATAGAGCTGAGGTTATAGTCAAAGCTGCTAGTAGAAAACCGAAATAACTAGTTATAGTAGGCATGAAAAGGCTAAATGAAATATGTTCTTTTTCTACATATGTTTAGAAAGCACTTTCCTAAGTTTCCATTTTTGAAAGATACGAGGATAGGCAAAAATACCAACCAATTGAAAGGATAAGTTCAATTGAAAGTTTTTGATTCATCAAGTATTATAGATGATATTAACAAAAACAAAGTAACATAAATAAGAAATCAATTCATCATCTGGGACATTTACGCATCCCGCAATTTCGAATCAACAGATTCCTTGGTCAACTCTTGAGTTGAATAAACTAATATACGTATATAACTAATATATGTATATATAGAATATTCTAAATCTAAATTAAATAAAGTAATAATTACGAACTTTTTTTATAACTTCATTCAAAAATGAAACTTTCTTTTGGAATAAAATCGCATCGTTTTTTTTATTGTATCAAAATATCGAATTCATTATTCTTTTTTTTTCAAACGACCGGTGAACTCAGTAGTGGTTCATTCACATAATCTCGTGATTGAAAAGAGAAAAGTATCACATGACCAGATCAATCAAAACTCGGTTTTACATTTTGTCCTTTCATATTCTCAAGCTTAATTAGGTCAAGAAGGATCCCCTTTCTTTTGTTTAGGTCTAATATAATTATGCGTG